AGCGGCTTTAACTATAACCTCTGCTCTATTTATAGGTCTAAACAAGATACGACTTATTTAAAATTAATTGAATGAACAACTCAAGAAATATTCGGTGGGATTCCGTCTATTTTAGAATTGTTTACTGCGGCAATTGATAATTTTGGGTTATTGAGATTCATGGGCAATTCAGATTAATATTTAGGGATAGATATTACCTTTCTTTTTTTTTTTTCAAACGAATTGAAATGATTGAAGTTTTTCTATTTGGAATCGTCTTAGGTCTAATTCCTATTACTTTGGCTGGATTATTTGTAACCGCATATTTACAATACAGACGTGGTGATCAGTTAGATCTTTGATTAATTAACAACTCTTTTTTTTTGATTGACCTCCTTGTTTCTCTAACCCGCAGGAGGTCAATTTTAGATTAGATTACTGTTCATTTATTTCAGTCTAATTCGATAATTCAATTTGTCCTAACAAGAATGGAATCACGCTCTGTAGGATTTGAACCTACGACATCGGGTTTTGGAGACCCACGTTCTACCGAACTGAACTAAGAGCGCTTTCTTATCACACTAGATAAGACTGGAAAGAAAGGTTTTTTTTATAACTCAAAACTCTATCTACATCCTGCATGCATACACTATCTATCGTATAGAGTATCATAAAAAAAATTAGAGATTACGTATGTCTAATTTTAATCAAAATTTCCATTAATTCCTCCTTACTTCTCAGAGTAAAAGTAATTAGGTAGGGATGACAGGATTTGAACCCGTGACATTTTGTACCCAAAACAAACGCGCTACCAAGCTGCGCTACATCCCTTTCAATTCAATTGGTTTTATAAGTGTAATTGTAAAGAATCCTTGTCTTGTTTTCCACATCCTTATTTCCCATAAAAATACATAATTTCATTTGCCCTGCCATTTCCTCTTCTTTTTGGTCTCGTATCATATAAGGTATAATAGAAAGAATTTGTATCTGAAAGTCTGCCGTAAACTAAAAATACTTCTCAGAAATGCTCAGTTCAGCAGGAAGGGGCATGCTATTCTTTTTGTTAAAAAAAGATCTTATCGACTATATTATAGTCGATTTTAATTTGACTTAGCTTAGGAATTTTGTGTACAAACACAAGTAGTCTTTAACTATCATATATACATCGGATCATAGATTAGATATGTATTACTTTTCTTTTAGACATTAAAGAAATTAAAAAGGAGGACTTTCAATGCGAGATTTCAAAACATATCTTTCCGTGGCACCGGTACTAAGTACTTTATGGTTTGGGTCTTTAGCTGGTCTATTAATAGAAATCAATCGGTTTTTCCCAGATGCGTTGACATTCCCCTTTTTTTGATTCTAGTTATTGATACGGGAAGGGGTTAAGGAAGATTAGAGATAGAATCAACTATCTGTGACTAACCCCTCCCTTCTTTTTTTTGAGAAAAAAAAATGCGGGTCTAGGGTAAGAGTATTATACAAGATACTTAAATGAAATACTGTGATTAGAAATCTAATTAGAAACCTTTTGAATTTGATTACGTAGTATTTCTTTACTTAATATATTATTATTACTCTATTGATTTCAACAAAATTTTTCGAATTGTATTTCTATTTTTGCAACTTTTCTATTTTTTTCTTTTCTTCAAGAAAAATAGAAAAGTTGCTTGAATCAAATATCCAAAGGAGGTTCATGGCTAAGGGTAAAGATGTCCGAGTAAAAGTTATTTTGGAATGTACTAGTTGTGTTCGAAAGAGTGTTAATAAGGGATCACGGGGCGTTTCCAGATATATTACTCAAAAGAATCGCCACAATACGCCTAGTCGATTGGAATTGCGAAAATTCTGTCCCTATTGTTACAAACATACAATTCATGGAGAGATAAAGAAATAGATCGACCCGAACGTCTCTCGATTAGCCTTTCAAGTAAGGGGACAAAAGAATTTTCATTATATATTATTTACTATTTTTTTTTAATAGAAAATGAATTTATATTATATTATATATAATATATATATATAAATAAATATATATAAACAAATAAAATCCGATTTCGACTGGACCTAAAAAAAAATGAGAATTAAGAAATCGGATTTTCGGTATAAGGAATAAACTAAACAAACTATGGATAAATCCAAGCGACCCTTTATTAAATCCAAGCGATCTTTTCGTCGGCGTTTGCCCCCGATTCAATCGGGGGATCGAATTGATTATAGAAACATGAGTTTAATTAGTCGATTTATTAGTGAACAAGGAAAAATTTTATCTAGGCGAGTAAATAGATTGACCTTGAAACAACAACGATTAATTACTATTGCTATAAAACAAGCTCGTATTTTATCTTTGTTACCTTTTCTTAATAATGAGAAACAATTTGAAAGAACCGAGTCGACTACTAGAACTGCGAGTTTTAGAACCAAAACTAAATAAAATAATAGACTTATTCTTTATTTAGTTGATAATTGAATTGAATCTAAATTTGATTGTCACGTTGTAAGATAATATAAAAATTTGGAATTTTTTTTTGAATGGATTTGTTGATTTTTTTTTATTTATCGTATTTTATCAGACTAATTTCTACTCTATACTCCCGGAGAATAAACTCCGGGAAACTTAATTTAAATCATTTCGAGATATTTGTTGCAATCTTCTTTTTTTATGATCTCATTGTAAATCATATAAATACAATTCGGATTTAATATAGCGATTTGTGCAAGTATTTTACGATTAAGAAGCAACTGTCTCTTGTACAGATCGTGTATAAATTTGCTATAATTATAGTATACCCCCCTTTCGCGAATTACTGCGTTTATCCGAGTGATCCACAAACGACGAAAATCTCTCTTTTGCCTATCTCTATCCCGATGAGCCGAAACCAAAGCTCTTATTTTCTGTTGAGCAATAGTTCGAGTAAGTCTTGAATGGGCCCCTCGAAAGCTTGATCCAAATAAACGAATTTTTTTTCTTCGTCTTCGAGCTATATATCCTCGTTTAACTCTAGTCATTGAATAAATGAAACTTTGATGAATAACTAATTGATTTTATTTCTTTAGAGTTATTCTTTTTTCCCCTGGTCTATTAATAACAAAACGGATTTTTCCAATGTATAAAATAAAAATTCCAATGGCTTTTGCTACTATAACCTTCCCAACCACTATTTTTTTGTCTTTTTTTCGACATTTCGCCTTGAAACAAGACAAATTAAATATAGATGATTAAAGAAATAGTGGGTTCCTTCGTTTCTATGGTTACTTTTTAAACGGTGAGGTCCTCTCTATACACCGGAGCCCCTTATTTCATTTCCGGAATCTTATTGATAACTTGTACAGTTCAAACTTGTTGGCTCTACCCATGAATTATCCAGTAATAGGTCTTTCACAATGAGATCCACCTGTACAGTAACGGTATTTAATTTTGAAGGTTAGCTGGATAGCTGACCCTGTTAGTCCGTTCTTGGAAGAATGGGAGCAGAATTTTTTCGCTCTTAAAATAAGATTCCCTGCTAAATGGATAACGTTCGCTACCAATGGGAAATTTTTTCTTATCTTAAACCCGATTTATACCAATAGAGACCATAAATTTCATATCCAATAGATGAATAGATCTTTTTCATTTTATTCATTTTAGATAGTGACTGGAGTTTTATACTATTCACCAGTACTGATCATTGATACTGGAAAAATTGTTTTCTTTCATTTGTTTTTGTTCCAGTTTATAATCTGAACGAGTCACACATACACCCTAGTACATGTTCCTCGGCGCTGAGGGCATCCCCGAAGCGCGGGGGATTTCGTCACATTTCTGATTGGCTGTCTTGTGTTTCTAATAAGTTGTTTAATAGTTGGCATGCTGAATCATATACATAATGGGCTGGTTTAGATCAATCCTAACCGAATGTATTTCTAGTTAATAGAATAGTAAACCCAGAATGGTAAACCTAGTAACAAGATAAAATTTCAAATGTTTAACTATTTTTATTCATTTTATTCGACCGCTACAAGATCAATAATTCCATGAGCTTGGGCTTCTGTTGCTGACATAAAAACATCTCTTTCCATATCTTCGGATACAACCCATAAGGGTTTGCCCGTTCTTTGTCCATAAACCCTTGTGAGGGTTTCGCGCAATTTCAAAAGTTCTTCCGCTTCCAGGAGAAATTCTCCCGTTTGGGCCTCATAAAAAGAGCTCGCGGGTTGATGAATCATTACCCTGATGATATATCCTAAAAAAAGTTCTTCCATCTCGCACAAAGAGGCGACGAGAAAAAATACGGAATAACAATAAAAAAGATAGAATTGAACAACCGTACGTGCATCTTTTTCGCATTGCATACGGCTCTACAATGGAATTTACTTGCATTTTCCGTTGAAAAAAAAAGAGAAAATATAGGATCGATCAGATCCAGATCAGTAAATTATCCAATTACCACCCTTCTTTTCGTAGGAGTTCAAAAATACTATGATGGCTCCGTTGCTTTAGATATTTATTTCGTCTGTAGTTCAGCAATCCCAAAGTTTCTTTTTGATCTGAAAAATAAGGAAGAAAGCTTTTTTGTATTCTTTCAAACATAAATAGAGTCTTTTTTTATGAAAAAAAAAGTTTGTGACGCTGACTCCTGATATCAAATAAAAAAATCGGGAATACTCTTCATCTCATACTACTCTTTCGATACATAATCGAATATTTTGAAAATAAAATAGAGAAAAAATTTCTCATATCGAATTCAAAGTGCCATGCTATTATTACTTAATATTATATTAATATTTCATATGGTGAAGGCATAGTCTTCTTTTTTCTCTCAAATAAAAAACTCATTGGCGCCAAGCGTGAGGGAATGCTAAACGTTTGGTAATTTCTCCTCCGACCAGGATAAAAGATCCCATTGAAGCAGCCAACCCCATACATATTGTATGTACATCTGGTCGCACAAATTGCATGGTATCATAAATAGCTACTCCGGGTATTACCCATCCGCCAGGAGAATTTATAAACAAATACAAATCCTTGGTATCGTCCTCGATACTGAGATATACCATAAGACCAATAAGTTGATTTGAGATCTCGCTATCGACTTCTTGGCCTAAAAAAAGTAATCTTTCTCGATAAAGTCGGTTGATTAGGGTAAAATTGTATCCCTTAGGAACCGTACATGCACCTTTTGATGCATACGGTTCAAACAAAATTGTGAAAAAAAATCAATGTGTAGATTTTATATCCTTTTTTTTTCATCGAGGTTTTTTCAACTTATAATGAATAATCAAGGGTCTTCTTTTCTATTTTTCAAGAAAGATTACTTTTTGTTCCTTTCCCGAAATTACCCATATAATAATAATAATAGAATAAAATTCTACTAAAATCGAAAAAAATCGAATTTACTAAACTTATCGAACTTACTTTTCATTGATGTATCATATCATCGAGATCCAATCCAAATCACGATGTAATTTTCTTGTTCTTGAATGGGTCTCTTTTTTTTTTAGGTTTATGCTCTACTCCGGGTAAAGATCTGCCCGATTTTGATTTGCACATATAGGGCAAATGTTTCCAATACCACTTGTTTTTGTTCTTAAGATTTCCCTTTTTTTTATTTATTTCATATCATTTCTTTCGTCAATTTCAATATTCAACATATTATATTCATTACTTTAATTGAGTGATTAAGGTTAAGATCGCTCTTTTTCTATTTTGAATTTCAAATTGAAACGATTAAGAGTTTAAAGTAAATAAACTATATAATACAAGTAGTAATTTGCAATATATTCCCAATTGGGATTGGGGTTTTTATAAGCGGAGCCTGGATACTTCATTTTTTTGGTCCAACTGAGCCAACCATAAATTATTCTAATTGATAATATTAATCTGAATCCCCCTAAAACTAAAAAAGGATCTAATTGCATTTCACGCTCCAAATTTTGGATGATTCAATCAATCTTTCTTGGGCGAAAGGGGGGATATCTCAATCGGGAGAGAGAACGGGAAAATCCCATATGACCCAATATATCTGACAAGTCGCACTATACGTCAACCCAAGATGCATCTTCCTCTCCAGGACTTCGAAAGGGAACTTTTGGAACACCAATAGGCATTAAATGAAAGAAAAAATAATTAAGTACTCTATTTCACTTTGATGTGGAAACGTAATAATTAGGATTTAGGATTATTGTCTTTATAATATCAACCTTCTTTTAATTCTATTTTCTGCATAGATTAGAAAGGTTTAGTTTAAGAAGAGAGAATAAATAAAGGAAAATTCTTACTAATATAGCCTTCCAATTATGAACAAGTATGAAAGCATTTACTGATAGACGCTGGTATCAACTCCCCATTGCGTATTGCTACTTATCGGGTATAGAATAGATTTGTTTCTCTTTGTTCCTACAAACCTAATTGTTCCATTATTACCAACAGAATAGAACAAATATTAACCCTTGTTCCGAGATAATCTATGGAACAAAAGGGATCCATTGCATAGTCATAGTCTTTTCCAATGCAATAAAGTTACATAGTATCATTTTTCTTTGATAAAGGGGTATTTCCATGGGTTTGCCTTGGTATCGTGTTCATACTGTCGTATTGAATGATCCCGGCCGCTTGATTTCTGTCCATATCATGCATACAGCTCTGGTTGCTGGTTGGGCCGGTTCGATGGCTCTGTATGAATTAGCAGTTTTTGATCCCTCTGACCCCGTTCTTGATCCAATGTGGAGACAGGGTATGTTCGTTATACCTTTCATGACTCGTTTAGGAATAACCAATTCATGGGGCGGTTGGAGTATTACAGGGGGGACTATAACGGATCCCGGCATTTGGAGTTACGAAGGTGTGGCCGGAGCGCATATTGTGTTTTCTGGCTTGTGCTTTTTGGCAGCTATTTGGCATTGGGTGTATTGGGATCTAGAAATATTTTCTGATGAACGTACAGGAAAACCTTCTTTGGATTTGCCTAAGATTTTTGGAATTCATTTATTTCTTTCCGGGGTGGCTTGTTTTGGTTTTGGTGCATTTCATGTAACAGGCTTGTACGGGCCCGGAATATGGGTGTCCGATCCTTATGGACTAACTGGAAAAGTACAACCTGTAAGTCCAGCATGGGGCGTGGAAGGTTTTGATCCTTTTGTTCCAGGAGGAATAGCCTCTCATCATATTGCAGCAGGGACATTAGGCATATTAGCCGGTCTATTCCATCTTAGTGTCCGTCCGCCTCAACGTCTATACAAAGGATTACGTATGGGCAATATTGAAACCGTTCTTTCTAGTAGTATCGCTGCTGTCTTTTTTGCAGCTTTTGTTGTTGCCGGAACTATGTGGTATGGTTCAGCAACTACTCCGATCGAATTATTTGGCCCGACTCGTTATCAATGGGATCAGGGATACTTTCAGCAAGAAATATACCGACGAATAAGTGCTGGGTTAGCCGAAAATCAAAGTTTATCGGAAGCTTGGTCGAAAATTCCCGAGAAATTGGCTTTTTATGATTACATTGGCAATAATCCTGCGAAAGGAGGATTATTTAG